CGGGCCAGCATCGTTTGGAAGAGCTCAAAATAATCCAGTTCAGGCTCCGCTTCACGAGGCCACCTGTCCAAAAATGACTTGGCCCAATAGGGAAATTCCAATTCATCGGTCCTTTCGAAAAAATCAAATAGATTGAAACCAGGGCGCCATATTCTAGGAGACCCAATTATGTTATGGAATAAACGCGCCTCTGCCCTATTCAGATTCAGGAGGAGGGATCTTCCTCCTTCCCTGTCTACAAACCTCGGGCCGTCATCTTCTTCAAATTCAAACTCCGATCCGCCTTTTTCTTCAAACTCCGATTCGCCTTCTTTTTCATCGAGAAATTTCCGATCAACGATACAACAAGATCCATTTTGCATCATATCTAACGGATTCCTTGGTTCGGACCGAAGAAGCAATGTCACTCGATCATTATCAAACTGACTGCAATCTTTTTCTGTCCGTGAGGATCCCACCAGAGCGACTTCTAGTTCTAATAGGCCATTAACTAGAGCAGAATCCTCCCGACCGAATTTAAAGAAAGCGGCGCGCCTTCGATCACGGGGTTTGAGTGTAGACCAAGTATCTTGAGCGACCGATCCGGCAGAAAAACTCAAAAGATAAAGAAGTATCGTTAATCTCTTCATGCTCATTTCAAGTTCGAAGTACCATTTGTACAAATAAGAATCCCCCGCCATAAGGAAGTTTCTAATTAGAAAGATAGATATAGGATCTATGGGGTAATTACTTAAGCAATAACCTAGAAGTACATTATGTGCAACAGCCCTTCCTATCTGATAGAAAACGACCCCATGACTCCCAGCCGGTCTTACCCGGTATCGATGCTCCCAAATTGGTCTATGAAGAGCGAGTCTAATTGTATTAGTGTCTATAATTGATTTCTTCTGTGAAAGACTAATTAATTGGGCCTCATTGGTAAGTGCTACAAGATCTCGTGCACAGGGATCTATGGTTATGGACCCGAATCCGTTAGTATGGAACTTTTCCAAGTGAAATCCCTTAGTATAGGAAAGAATGAAAAAGTTCTTTCGCCGTTGTGAAAGAAGAGGCTTTCGCATCTTAATGCATGTATTGAATTTATTCGTAGCTATTAGACGGGGATCCATTTTTTTGGGAATATGAGTCGAAGCAATAACAAGAAAATTTCTAGTGGAACCTCTTTCACAATCTCCGTAGATATAGTTCTCTAATAGACCGAGGGATAAGTAATTCGACTCCTCCACAGACATATCATGAATGTTTGGAATCCATATTATGCAATGGGACATTGCTTTTGCGAATTCTAATCGAATTAATTGTAATTGAAAGGTGGCATCAAACGGGTCATTCTTTTCTGCTGTCGCCGCTTTATATATAGGTGGCGCTTCCATCATAGTTACCCACAGCCCCATATCAAAATCAAAGTCAGCACCGATATCGCCAATATCATCAAAATCGTCATCATCAAAATCGTCATCATCAAAACCATCATCATCAAAAAGATCAAAAAAGCCGTCCTCAAGCTCATACATCTCATCATCGTCAGTTAGAAAGTTGTCAGGCTCGGCATCCCGAAACTCGTCCATAAATAACATAATGAAAGGAAAATAGGAGTTTTTCGCTAGGTATTTGACCAAACAGGATCGTCCAAGTCCTTTAGAACCTATCACTAAAATATTCCTAGAAGGGGATAGGACTGAGCGAAACGAAAAGAGTATTGGTCTTGCGTGAGGATGAGATATGAAATGAGAACTATGAGTCCCACACGAGGTTTGTAAATAAGCGAGTATCTGATAATGAGCAAGGAAGATCCGTTTTTCTGCTAAACAGGATCTATTGAACTCATAATTCATTAGATACTTTTTATGAATGTCAACTAAGCATCGTAAGTAAATTGATCCCGGTTGTTCAGTCATTTGATAACCATAGTCGTTTTTTGATAAATGATCACTATGAGTATGAGTCAGACTCAATAGAATTTGATCTATCCTTTTTTTTGTCGTTAAGGTGAAGAAATGAGCCAAGAATTGTTCTTCTTCCTCATCAGCATCAATCCATTCACTGTTCTCAAACAACCAGGATTCTGTTTTATCATCAATCCAATCAACGTTCACGAGTGACCAAGATTTTATTTGCTCAGAAAAAAAATCACCGTTCTTGTTCTTTTTTATTTTTATTATCAATGAATGGATCTCTTTACTTGTACGACTTAGATGGCTCGTATTTCTCGAAAAAGTGATTCGATCGGTGGGATTTGGTAGAATACTGATGAGATAGCTAAGAAAATAGTTCTTCCTAGGACGTATGAATTTGACCCCATAAGCGGGACCACCACCCGATAGCATGTTGCCGCCAGAAACATAAACCAGTATTTCTCGCAGAAAATCTACTAATTGTTCCAGAGCAAGTAGAAAGAGAGTCTTTAAGCAGAAAAAATTCAGTTTATATTCATATTCATATGTAGGATACTCACCCAGAAGGTTTCGCAACTCAATCCCGTATGATAGAATCATAAAAG